TAAACAACACCCCCCCTAGAAACGTATAGGAAGTTTTCCCCTCGTACGGCTCGAGAAAAAATGATTCAGAGTTTTCTCTCTATATAGAATTCTAATGAATAGGAAAAGGGTCCATAAAATGAATTAGACTATGATTTCACTCATTTTTTTCTTCTTCGCTCCTAAAAAAAAACATTTGTACTCATAACTCAAGTTGGATAATTCTCAAAAATGGCTCAAAGGAAAAGCTTTAGGCAATTTTAGTTATTGAGTGGTCTTTAACCCCCCCTTTTTTTATCTCCTATTTGTATTCTTTACTTTGATCCAATTATTGAGACAATTGAAATGGTGTTTCCTTGTTTTGGGATCCTTCCTCTTTGTTTTAAATCATTGGGTTTAGACATTACTTCGGTGTTTCTTAATCTTTTCAAAATGGTAGCAACATACCCCTTTTGTGATTTCTTTCTCCCAAAGAATCATACGCAGACTTGATTCTCGCGTGATACACTTTGGATCAAAAGAGTTTTCTTAATTCCAACAAATTTGATTTTTTAATTGAAACTTGCTAAAATCGGATCCTTTCGGTTTCTATATCGAAGATCTACTTACGAAGTTGTTTCAATTTATTGATTGGCATTAACCCTAGATCCTTGCCCCCGAGAAATTTATTTTTTTCTACTCGAGCTCCATCATGTACTATGTTTATTTACATTACAACCCAACAAAAAGAGGGGGTGGAACAAATGATGTCGAGTCGAGAGCACCCTCATTCTGATATAAAATAAAATGGTGGATGTAAGAATAATAATCCACATCGGATCGCGTCCTTCAAGTCGCACGTTGCTTTCTACCACATCGTTTCAAACGAAGTTTTACCATAACATTCCTCTAATTTGGAACCCTTATGAAATTGATTCAATTATGAAATCATGAATAGTCATTGGTTCAGTTCAGTCGGTACATAAACATATAGTAATTTATCCTTTTTCTTCTATACATAGATGGTAAAGATTGTTCTGAAAAATCTTAGCAAGGCCCATCTTTTTTTGTATCAATGGAACAACTTTTCTAAAAAAAAAAACAAACTAACAGAAATATCTAAGAGAAATATAGAATTAGAATAACTAACTAATATAAATTATACGAATAAATGTAGTCTTTTTGAATCTCCATCCTCAACTCGATAAGCTAGGGCTAGCTTTAGATTGACATTGACCCAACTCCAACGTCTTCAAATATCAAAGATTCTACTCCTAAGGAATCGTTAAAAATGTTTCTAATTGAAAAAGTTTCCTATTTCATTCAATATTATTTTTTGAATAAAGTTTGACAGTAAAAGTAAAGACTCCATTTGATCATCAAACAAAGAGAAATCTCTCTTTCTTTTCGAACTGATTCATCAATAATTTAAAGTAGATAACTAAATCGAACAAAAATCTAATTTCTTTTTTTTTGTGAAATGGCTAAAAAAGACTGATATACGGGAAGAGTTAGGCCCCTTGGATTTTTATTTTATCAATCAGATGGACGACTAGAAGGTTTTCATATTTATCAGATAGACTGAACACCCGTTATGGATATTCTATGTTAAAAATTTCTATTTTCACATTGAAGCAATTCCAATTCTTAAAAAAAAAAAATCGAAAGACTGCTGTCACTGAAATACACCGAAATCAAACAATACATATAAGCTAAGCATTTCCTCATTTATCTGTATTTTCATATTTTGTTTAACCTGAGGTTAAGTAATCTTTCTGCAATTTTGCCATTCAAGTGAATAAATGTATGAGTCACCCCCCGTCTCAATTGTTAAATATATTTACAATTATTCATTAACGCCAACCACCAACTACTTACAAAGTTCAAAGAAAATACATGGGTTACATATGTAACTTGATTTTTTGTTAATGTGATTCGAACAGACACAGAGATTGAAATTCATAAATATCTTCGGTTACTGATTAACGGCCATCTACTCCCCGAATTCAATGGGAATGATGATTCATAAATCTAAAAAAGAGATCTTTTTTAAGTCCTTCCTACTATATTATTATTAGTTTACCCTAACCCAACCTTAAAAGACGCAATCCCATTGAGAAAATGGAATTAGTACCAAGAACCCCCTCTTACTCTTATTTAAGAATTCAGAGATCCCTAGAACGTTAAGATTACTAATTGGGATACCTTATTTAAGGTTAAGGGACTGGAAAAAATAAATAGGGAAAATAGGCCCCTTCGCATTTTGATTCAAAAAAAAATCGTTGAAAATCAAAATAGAGATGGGACCTAAGGTTTTTCTAAGTAACTAACTTCCCTCACTATGAAGTTAGTGGGCATATAATGAAAAGCCCACCCTTTTTGAATTCGCACTTTTGTGATCTATGTTACCATCTTACCTGGATCAAAAATATATTCAGTTCCATCTGCATGTCATTTGCAGTCAATCCCATTCAGTTTGTTGTGAAAAAAAAAGATAGAGATAGGATGATTCTCTGAATCATTAAAAATCAAAAAAGAAACAAAAATCACACTCTATGACTAATATTCTACCTTTAAATAGAAGTTTAAATTCAAAAAGGAATCCTTATTCTGTATTCTGATAGAATGGATACACTCTGGGACGAAAGGATTCGAACCTCCGAATAGCGGGACCAAAACCCGTTGCCTTACCACTTGGCGACGCCCCATTTAGATTTCTATTCGACACTACTAAAGTATAATATGGGTGTTGTGTGTTCGTCAATTCCAGTCCAACTATCTATAGAAAATCTTTTTCTAGAATAGATTAGATTCTTGTTAGGATTTTGACACATGTAGATATAGAATTCAACTCAATTTATTGATCATTACATATAATTCAATTAAGATATTGTATGAAAGTATGATTTCTTCTATTCTCTTTTGAGAATTAGAGGATTTTTGATTGGGCGGGTTCAAAGAAAAAGAAGGGCTTTTTGTCTACCTTACTTCATTTTTCCTTATTTATATCAATAACTCAACCAAAATGCAATTATCTCCAAGAACAAAATGTCTGTTATGCTTAATATCTTTAGTTTGATCTGTATCTGTCTTAATTCTGCCCTTTATTCGACTAGTCTTTTCTTCGCCAAATTACCTGAGGCCTATGCTTTTTTGAATCCCATCATAGATGTTATGCCAGTCATACCTTTGTTCTTTTTTCTCTTGGCCTTTGTTTGGCAAGCTGCTGTAAGTTTTCGATAAAATATTTAATACTATCCTAGAAAATTCATGATTTGTTCGAGACAGAAATTCTAACAATTCAGAAGATCAACTAAGTCTTACAGTATGAACCTTCGATTCAAACATGGAAAGTCGGGGATAACCTCGAGAAATCAAAACCCGGCTCGACCCATTTCGCCATTCTGACCTTTTTTCCAACGAAAGCCCCTAAATAGGGTTAGGTTAGGGTCACCCACAATATCTAATTGGGGGTATGAAATCCATTTTTGGTAATGAAGGACTCTTATTACAAATGACTTTGAATTTCAGAAAATCCTTTTCTATTTCTAGAAATCACTTTATTTTTTGGTGTCAAATCAAAATAGAATAGTTAGAATATTCTAAAATTTAGAATATATAGTATAAAAAATGGAGGATCTATTCTCTTTTCTCGTTTTTTTTTTTCAAAAAAAAATGATCTTGGAGATTGTGTCATGCTTACTCTCAAACTTTCCGTTTACACAGTAGTGATATTCTTTGTTTCTCTGTTCATCTTTGGATTTCTATCGAATGATCCAGGACGTAATCCTGGACGTGAAGAATAAAAAGGGTTTTTCATTTTTCCTTGCTTGATTTTATCTCTTAGGATTTTGTTATCTATTCCACACGCTGAACTAGGCAAAAAAGGATTTGCAAAATTTGAAAGATAACTCAATCATCAAAGGAAACGGAAAGAGAGGGATTCGAACCCTCGGTACGAATAGCTCGTACAACGGATTAGCAATCCGCCGCTTTAGTCCACTCAGCCATCTCTCCCAATTGAACAAGAGAATAATGACTATGTTCCATTACACATGAAGTAAGAAAAAAGTCTTGCTTTCTCTTTCTTTATTATATAGATATGTACAATTTTGACCAGCAATTTCATTTAGATATACTCGAAAGATCCAATAGACAAATATAAAGACAAATAAAGAAGACCCCTTTGATTTTGTTCCCCTTATTCCCATGGCCTGGCCTGGTCAATACCTAGCCGGGCCCTTTTTTTGTTCCAACAAATCCTAGCTAAAAGATTTTATCTGGTTTGAACACAAAAATGCTTGCTATTAAAGCAGCAATAAAAAGATGAGGGGTTATTTCCATTCTTAATATATCTATTAGATTCTTATTATATCTATTCTATTTAATTTATATAAAATCAAAGTCTCTTTTCTTATTATTCCTTCTTCCTTTTTGAGTTACTTGACAACCTTACGGAAATCTAAAATGAAACTGTGGATTCTTAAATAATAATGAATGCTCTGTTATGATTTCAGTTGTTTTAGTGAGCCATATCTATCAAAAACCTCCCAGCAAAAGAAAAAATAGAACTTGTTATTTAATTTAGTTATTTAAAAGAGCCCTCCTTTCCAGAATCTGATTCAATTGAAATCCCCCGCGAAAAACGTCGACACTCTTATTTTCATGATTAGGATCCTATCTTTCTTACGCCTAATTCCTCTGTTCGACAAAAGGTTCATTTGTATATAATAATTCTATTATAGTTATAGCGGCGGGTATAGTTTAGTGGTAAAAGTGCGATTCGTTCTAGTAAGCCCCTTAATAGTTAAGGGATCTTTCGGTTTGATTCATATTCCGATCAAAAACTTTATTTCTTAAAAAGGATTTAATCCTTTACCTTTCAATGACATATTCGAGGAAAAATATGGATTCTCGTGATTTGTATCCAAGGGTCACTTAAAAATGGAAATTTTGGATTATGAAATTACGAAACAAAATTTTAGAATTGGATCAATACTTCCAATTGAATGAGTATGCGTAAAAGATCCATGGATGAAGAT